AGTATCTTATAGTAAAAAAAAAAATGGAAAGAAATTGCGTCCAATAGGATTTGAACCTATACCAAAGGTTTAGAAGACCTATGTCCTATCCATTAGACAATGGACGCGTTTCATTGCGAGTTTTTCTTTTCTATCTCTTATTCGGGAAAAAAAGAAAATAATACATTAATAAATTATGAATTCTATATTTATTCACTTTATATATAGATAAGAGAATTAAAGAATCAAGAAATAGCGGGTAGCGGGAATCGAACCCGCATCGGCAGCTTGGAAGGCTAGTGGTTATAGTCGACGTCAATTCCGGATTTTGAACGTCTCTAATTCAAAACCGAACATGAAACTTTGGTTTCATTCGGCTCCTTTATGGAAGATGGATAAAGTCCATGATCTAAGTTGTGAAGGAAAAAAGCAAAAAAAAAATTAGACCCATAACATCTATGTCAGCTTTTCTATCTTGAATACATTCAAGACGGCTTGCTTTATAGATGACCCCCATAGAAGGGGAAGATTAGAAAAACCTTTCTAGTTAGTTCGTTCTCTATTTCGAGTGGCGAGAATCTTGAGGAAAAGTATTTTTTTCTACCGAGATAAAACAATATGTTGATGTCTATAGTAAACCAAAGTCATCATTTATAGCTATTTTGCTTCAAATTTCTCGCAAAAAGAGAAGATTTAGTTACGATTAGAAAAAAAAAATTTTTCTTTATCCATGGATTCCTTACTCATACTTATTCAATTGGAAGTATTGATCCAATTCAATAACAATTCTGTTTCATAATTTCAGAATCCAATTTTCAAATTGAACTTTGGATAAAAATCATGAGAATGTTGATTTATCCTCGAATTTGTGATTTCGAGGTAAAGGGGGCTAAATCCTTTTTACGAAATAAAGTTTTTGATCGGAATACAAATAAAACCGAAGGACCCCTTAACTATAAAGGGGTTAATATAACGAATCTCACTTTTACCACTAAACTATACCCGCTACAATGTCATTATTGTATAGAAATGGATTTTTGTCGACCAAAAGGTAATCCCAAGGTTATTAGCAAAAATCATGAAATTGATAGTCTTGATTTCTTTTGCCAGGTCACTTAGTTATTTTAATATTAAGAAAGGGCTTAGTTTAACGAGCTTTTGTTGGTGGACGGTTTTGGGCAAATTTTCTGAATTAGTTCGAACTATCCATACCTCTATACCTCTATATCTATTCAAAAACAAAAATAAAGAAGAGTTTTTTTATTATGAAAACAAAGAGGCCCGGCTAGGTATTAACCCGGCCAGGCTATGGGGAATGAAAAAGATTGTAATCAGACGAGATTAAAGAAGTATTCTCTTTTTTTTGTTTATTAGAAAGATCTCGTTTAAGCACTTACTCTTACTTGATCGAAATAAAAAAAATATAAAATTCGGGGATTGCTGCTAAACCCTCTTTAGATTAATATAATGTATAATAAAATAAAGAAGAAATGCTTTTTTCAATCCTTATCTAATACATTATATGTAGTGTAACATAGTACTTATTCTTTTTCAAAAGGAGAGATGGCTGAGTGGACTAAAGCGTCGGATTGCTAATCCGTTGTACGAGTCATTCGTACCGAGGGTTCGAATCCCTCTCTTTCCGTTTATATTGAATTTCCATTTTTGTTTTCTTTTCAATTTCACGGAAAGTCAACTTTATTTGTTTTAGTTATTAGTTAAAGGAGTAAATCCAAAAAAGTCTATAAAAATATTAGTAAGAAAACAAAAGAAAAAAGCCTTATCCTATTTTTTATTCTATTCTTCCCGTCCCGGATTACGTCCTGGATCGTTAGATAGGAATCCGAAGATGAAGAGAGAAACAAAGAATATCACTACTGTGTAAACGAAGAGTTTGAGAGTAAGCATTACACAATCTCCAATATCATTTTTTTTTTGTAAAAAAGAGAATAGATTTGCCATTTTTATAACATATATCCTACTATCCTATTTTGATACTAAGAAATTAAGTGGGTTCTAAAAAAAAAAAACGAATTTTCATAAATTCATCAGTACTAAAATTGTCTTTATTATCCAAAACAAAAATAGCTAATTGTGGGGTAACTTACTCGAGTTTTTCAACTGAAACCGGGTCAGAATGAAGAAATGAGGTGTTCGCGCACCTATCTAAGAATTTCAGTGTTTGAACCAAGGATTCATTCTTCTAAGATAAGAATTATCTGATCTTATGTTCGAATAAATCATTCATTTTTTTAGGGCAGTATTAAATAGATCATCGAAAACTTACAGCAGCTTGCCAAACAAAGGCTAAGAGAAAAAATAAAAGAGGTATAACTGGCATAAGATCTACAATTGGATTTAAAAAAGCATAGGCCTCGGGTAATTTGGCAAATAAAAAATGAATCGAATAAAGGTCAGAATTAAGACAGATACCGCTCAAACTGAAGATATTAAGCATAACAAAAGGTTTTTTGTTCTTGGTTAGAGATAATTGCATTTTGATTGAGTTAAAGTAAAATAGACTTAAAAATCTTTCTTTTTCTTTAAACTCACCCAATCAAAAATCCTTCTATTTTCAATTAAAAATAGAAGAAATTCTACTTTCATACAATATCTTATATCTTAATTAAATTATATGTAATGATCAATCAATTTTTAGATAATTCTATCTCGACATGTGTTAAAAAATCTATCAAAATATATTCCATAGATATTTTATCTCGAATTGACGAACAACCCATACCAAGAGTAGTGTTTAGGAGTGAACAATAGAAATAGAAATGGGGCGTGGCCAAGTGGTAAGGCAACGGGTTTTGGTCCCGCTATGCGGAGGTTCGAATCCTTCCGTCCCAGATGTGTTATATCCGAATAAATTTTTTTTGAATAAACCGCCATTTAGTTAAAATAAGAGAGTAATAGATTCTTGGATAAAGTGGGATTCTTCTTTAATTACTAATTTTTTTCCGAACCATATTTTCTTTTTTTACAAACTTAAGTGAGTTCAACTGACACATAGATATAGCTACATTTTTTGAGTCCAGTATAGTTAATTTAGATTGCAATAGTTTGAATAAAAAAAAAAAAAATAAGTCATTTATAGTACACTCCTTTCGTTATAGGCCCGGCGACCTTTTCTATTCATACTGAAGGTAAGAAGGCCTTAGAAAACTTTCCCCTGGATCCTTTAATTGAAAGGCATGGATCGATTAATTAGTAATTCTCTAGAATGTAAAATAAGAACAAGTCAGTTTTCTTTGACTTTATACCTAGACTAGTTCACATAAAGTATCTCGGAAAAATAGATGTTTTTTTCTTTATGCTTTATCATCCCCCGTAATAAAAAGTATACAGTTTCATTTCTTTAATCTGGTTGAATCTCATCATAAATAAAATAATTAATAAAAGATTAAGTAAATTCCATATATAACATATACCATATAACAGATGCTTATTTTTTGAATCCCCCCTTTTAAGCATTTCTATTTTTACTCTAATTCAATAATTCAAAAAATGAATTGATAATTATAAAGCTAGATAACAATTTGGAGAGGAGGGCATTTATACATTCTAGTCTCTTTATGTAAGGATTATAGAAAAATTACTTAAAGTAAAGATGGAGAATGTATATGTTGTTCTAGATTCAATAACAACAATTTTTTTTTTTACTTATCTATTTCCGGCTATCAATGGTGAAATTAGAAAAGAAAACTCGATTTATCTATCTTAGGATAGGATGACAAAATGGACTGTATGCAAATACCGATGTCGAAATAGGAAATTCAAGATTTTAACTGATTTCCTGTGAATTCTCGGCGGGAATTCATAAAAAAGAACTTCTTGTTTTGAGTTTCTTTCTATTCTACATTTTTCTATATTAAGAATAAGAATATATCTTATACAAATACAATAAAATTAAAATAAATTTGGTATTTAAGTTTCATTCTTATTAAAAAAACATAGAGCAACTCTGTATACAAGGAAAATGGATTACGATATACCCAGTGTTGACCCAAACCAATGACTACTCATGATTCCATTTCTAAACTACAGGATGTTATGGTAAAACTTCGTTTGAAACGATGTGGTAGAAAGCAACGTGCGACTTGAAGGACATGATCTTATGTGGATTCTTACATCCGTCATTTTAGATATCAATGAAGGTGCCCTTGGCTCGACATCTTTTGTTCTGTTCTATATCGATTGTAATTAAAATCGAATAGTAGAAGATAATATGATGGAGCTCGAGTATAAAGTAAAGTATTAAGTTAGTTCTCAGGGGCAAGGATCTAGGGTTAGTGCCAATGAATACGTTGAAACAACTTCGTAAGTATAAGTATATCTTTAAGATATAAATTGAAAGGATCTAATTCGAACACGTTTCAAATCCACAAGTACTATTTTTTCGAATTTGTAAAACTCTTTTGATTCAAAGTGTAGAAAGTGGGAATCAACCATTCGAATGATTCCTTAATACACCGAATCATAAAAAGGGGTATGTTGCTGCCATTTTGAAATGATTAAGGATCACCGAAGTAATGTCTAAACCTAAGGATTCAAAGTAAAAAGAAAAGATCTTGGAACAAGGAAAGACTATTTTCAATTGTCTTAATAACGTTAATAACTAGAGAAGAAAAAAAATTATAAACGAGAGACAGAAAAAGATTAAAGACTACTCAATAAAGGAAATTCCTAAGAATGTTCTTTGAACTATTTGATAATTATCTAACTTGAGTTATGAGTACGAATGGCTTTTCTTTTTGGGGTAAAACGAAACAAAAAAAGGGCTTTCTTTTGATTCTATTCTATAATTTATTTGATTTTATGAATCTATTTGTAATTCAACTTCCATATATTCCATACTATAAAAGATAGAATTCAAATCATTTTTTCTCGAGCCGTACGAAGGGAAAACTTCTTATACGTTTCTAGGGGGGGTTCATCTACATCTATCCCAATGAGCCGTCTATCGAATTGTTGCAATTGATGTTCGATCTAGAAGAGAAGGAAGAGATCTTTGTAAAGTGGGTTTTTATGACCCGATAAAGAATCAAACTTATTTAAATGTTCCGGCTATTATCTATTTCCTTGAAAAAGGTGCGAAACCGACAGGAACTGTTCATGATATTTCAAAGAAGGCGGAGGTTTTTAGAGAACTTCTCCATAATCAACCGAAAACTAGAGTGTAGGGATGTCCCCTATCTTATTGATTTTTTTCTAAGTTTTATTTACTAATTTACCTTCTTACTCTATTCATAACCCATTTTTTTTTTATAAAATAACACGAGAATGACACAAATACCCCTTTTTGATAGACAAATGAAGATAGAATAGCGCAAAAATGTCAATCTAGAAATAGAATATTGCGATATTCCCTTTAATCATGTAGTGCCCATCCAACACAAGTCCTTCTGTTTTTCTTAGTTTTTTAGACTTGAATTTGTTGTCGTTTTTTATTAGATTTTTCACAGTATTTATCTTGACAACAGTGTATGGAACAAATATAATTAGATCGTGGATAAAAAAAAGATCTATTTATCTTCGTTCCATAGATTTTTTTATTCATTTAAAAGGTTGAATCAAAGATAACATAAGATAAGAGGTGCTTTATCCATTTTTACATTTAGCTAGAATTTTAATTTTTATGTGATTTGGTTTGATTTTACCGGGTTTCTGTTCAGTGACGTCTTGGTTCAAAAACGTTTTGTTTTCCGTTTTTTCTTAGTTCAATGTTGTGATTGTGTAATGAAATTTTTAATTTGGTTTTGACTAGATCTATAGACTCTAATTTTTTTCTTCGGGTTGCTAACTCAACGGTAGAGTACTCGGCTTTTAAGTGCGACTAGGATCTTTTACATATTTCGATGAAGCAAAGGATTCATCCATACCATCGGTAGAGTTTGTACGACCACGACTGATCCTAAATGGGAATGACTGGAAAAAATAGCATGTCGTATCAATAGATAATTCTAAGAATATTTGATTTTGAAAAGCTCAGTGCTGATTGAAATTTGTAGAGCAAAACAAAAGGAATTTTCAGTTGGGTCAAGTGAATAAATGGATAGAGCCTTTTGGCTCCAATTTTAGGGAAACAAAAAGCCACGTGCTTATGTTCGTAATTTGAATGACTCCCCGATCTAATTATACGTTAAAAATATATTAGTGCCTGCTGCGGGAAAATATTCTCCCCATGAATGAATTATCCATTAAAACGAAAATCCTAACTATATCGCTATTCTCCCTGGAGATGGTTGTGTATAAGAAGCCGTATATTGATTGTTGATAAATAATAATTTTCCAAAATCAAAAGAGCGATTGAGTTTCAAAAATAAAGGATTTCAAACCATATTCTGATCCTCTAATGAATTTACTAGATGGAAAAGAGAGGATAGAGAGTCCGTTGATGAGTCATCTCTCCAAGGTGTTTATTCTTTAGATTCCTCTAATACCTTGTTTTGATTGTATCGCACTATGTATCATTTGATAATCAAGAAATCCATTATTGTTCAAATTGAATTTCCATTTTTCATGGAGGAAGTTAAAGAATATTTCGAACTCGATAAGTCTCGTCAACGTGACTTTCTCTATCCACTTATCTTTCAGGAGTATATTTATGCATTTGCTCATGATCATAGATCTACTTTGTTGGAAAATGTGGATGTGGATTATGACAAAAAATTGAGTTTCCTACTTCGGAAACGTTTAATTAATCAAATGTATCCGCGGAATCGTTTGGTTATTTTGAGTAAAGGTTCTAACCAAAATGAATTTTTGGGGTACAACAAAAGTTTGTATTCTCAAATGCTATTAGATACTTTTTCAGTAATTATCGAATTTTTTTTTTCCCTACGAGTAGAAGCTTTTTTAGAAAGGAAAGAGCTAGTAAAATTTCAGAATTTACGCTCAATTCATTCCCTATTTCCTTTTTTAGAAGATCAATTTTTACATTTAACTTATGTGTCAGATCTAGAAATACCCCCCTCCATCCATTTTGAAATAGTTGTGCAAACCCTACGCTACTGGGTTAACGATGCTTCTTCTTTACATTTAGTACGCCTCTTTTTGTACAAGTATTATAGTTGGGATAGTTTTCTTACGGTAAAAAAATCAAGAAAAAGAAATCAAAGATTATTCTTGTTCCTTTATAATTATTATGTATGTGAATACGAATTCCTCCTGGGGTTTCTTCGTAACCAGTCTTTTCATTTACGATCAACATCTTTTGGAGTCCTTTTTGAGCGAATCTATTTCTATGGTAAAATAAAAAAAAATTTTGTAAAAATTGTTTATAATAATTTTCAAACCAAGCTAGGGCTGTTCAAGGACCCTTTCATACATTATGTTAGGTATCAAGGAAAAGCCCTTTTGGCATCAAAAGGGACGCCTCTTGTGATGAATCAATGGAAATATTACCTTATCCATTTTTGGCAATGCCATTTTTACGTGTGGGTTAACCCGGGAAGGATTCATATAAACCAATTATCCAACCATCCCCTCGATTTTATGGGTTATTTGTCGAATCTG